AAGTATAGAGGAAACTTTTAGGTATTGCATATTTGGCGATACTATACAACCAAGCAGAGGGGTGGATCTAATAAAAAAAGGAATGGTTTCTTTTGGTTAAGGCAAACAGGATTCAAGATGCAAGTAAAAAAAGAAAAAAGAAGTTCAGTAATCCACCCCCCCCAAAAAAAGGGGGTTGATATTGTCATCTATTTTTTATTTTTTGGCGACATGGCCGAGCGGTAAGGCGGAGGACTGCAAATCCTTTTTTCCCCGGTTCAAATCCGGGTGTCGCCTGATCAACAAAAGACCTAAAAGTTTATTGATATAACTAACCGAAATATTTCCTAGCTGGGGGCGGCGGTTGCTACGCGCTTGATTCGAAGCATATGGAGATTCTCCAAAGGTCTGTAACTTTTTGTGTCTAGGATTCAAAAAAGGATTTTCGTACTATGAAGGGAGTCGATAAGTCTTGATAACCCTTACATTACTAATGGAATATTTATTAACCGAGCCGTTAATTAGATTGGATAACCAAAGGGGAGTCTAACTCTTAGTAATTGTGGAGAAACTACTTTAATCTACGTCACAACTGTCTTTGAGTACTCAGATATTAGATCAATATTTGGTTGTATAATTCAATCTAAAAAAGTGGCAAAAAAACTTCTGTTCAGTAACCCCCCATAAGAGACTAAATATCAAATGGAAAAAGGGAAAAAATAGAGGTATGTGTGTGATAGATATAGATAATGATCTACCTTGGTTATATACTATAGTTTTTATTCCATTCCGTTTTTTATGAATGAATTATGACGGGTAACAAAAGAATAGTTCTTTTTATTCCTACATGCATGCTATATTAGTAAGACTCCCTTGGCCGTGGGGTCATTGCATATTTTGCTTGTGCTTAATCTTTCCCAATTATACTCGAAATCATAATGATAAGAAAATTTGTATCAAAATTTATTAGAAGTGCATTTTGGGGGTTGGTTCATTAAAAAAAGAGTTTGGGGTAAGAATTCCCTTTTGACTATACACCCTAGATTTCACTATTATTAGTGAACAATAATGGAAGAATTCCTTTATATTCATATAGATAGGGTATATAATTCACATGGATATAGTAAGTCTCGCTTGGGCTGCTTTAATGGTAGTCTTTACCTTTTCCCTTTCACTCGTAGTATGGGGAAGAAGTGGACTCTAGAAGTACTATTACTGTAATTGCGGTAAGTAATCAACCTTTATCAATTGTTTTATAGATCATTTTGTTACAAAGCGTTTTCTTTTAACTTTTTTAATTAAAATAATGTGAATCAAACAGATATTTCAATGATTCCCATGTTTTTATTTCGGAAGGGGATACGGGTGGGGGTGGTAAGAAATTTCAATTTTCCAAAATTATACGCCGAAGGGCTCTTATCAGACTTTCTTATCAGACGTACAATGAGTAACAACAGACCACTTCTTTTTCTTTGTATTTTATTTGTTTGCCTCTTTAATTAAATTTAAGAAAAAGGTGTTCTGTTAGTAATATTAAGCGGATGCGTACTTTATGGGGTAAAGAACATATACACATTGGTTGTTCAACAAGATACTACGCATAATAAAATCTTGCTCCGGGCGAGTCACATATTGTGTACTCACCTCTTGCTTTATTGTTGTAACAATTGGATTTATGCTTTATTGATAGCGACTCATTTCATACCGTGGTGTTACAAATTGGTAGGGTTTACTACTCCTTTTCTAAATTTGAAGAAGTTCCCATACTCCTTTCTGTTATCGACTCAATCAAGTACTTCTTTGGTTTTATTATTTCAGATTGATCGAAATCAATACAAATCACAAAAATAAATGTAGCAAAGAAATCGAACCGGGGCTTTATGTATATTCTATAGATAAAGATAAAATTCGATCGACATGAAGATAGATATTGTAGATTGATTTATATTAAGCCTGTATCTTTATACACTACAAAACCGCGAATCTAATAGATAGTATGGTAGAAAGAAAAATAGAGAAATCTTTCTTTCTACCATATTATATTATAAAATCTCATAGAATACTATTGATTCTAGCCTGCGTATTTAATTGAAGATTTAAGAAACGAAATTGGAATCCTTTGTTTATTTCTTAAATCATTCTCATTGATAAAGACCTAAGAAGTCAAGTTTCATTTAAATTAATCGTTTTGGCTGACCGTTTTTACATATATGATAAGTAAAAAAGCAGTAGGAACTAGAATGAAGAGTGCAGTAGCAATAAATGCGAGAATATTTACTTCCATAATCTTTTTGGTTTTTACTTCGCAATAACTCGAGATTTAATCCCATAGAGATAATCAAAAATTCGCCTGTAAATTCAACGGGATGAATTACATATCGATGATATCGAATCGTATCAATATTATGAATAACAATATATAGTCTTTCAAATCACTTCATAGTATAACATACATAGGAAGATTGTTTATATATACTCAATAAAAAGTGGAATTCCTAATCGAATCAAGAAATCTTTTTATTTATTATTCTTTTCCATTCTTTCTACAACCTACCGTCTTCTTTGGACAATCGTCGGATGAAATCTCATCTGACCGTTTTCCACTTACATTGAATTGACCCCATAAAAAATAACAACAATAGAAGTAAAATAAAAGGGGAGAAGGAGTGAAACTCGAAACTCCTATTTTTTTATGATTTGCTTACAATAAAAGTGTGAAAAAGCGAAATTCCGGTTCAATTTTGTAGTGTACAAAAAAAGAATTCTAGTTGTGTATGTGCTCCCGAGAAACGTCTGATACTCCATTCCATTAGATATAGTATAGGCAAGAAATTCAAAGACCAGACGCAGTACGCTATCGCTATCCCTTGGAATCCGGAAATATGAAGTAATGCAAATTTATATATTTGTTTGTGTTTGATGAAAAATAACGAAAAAAGAAAAAAATACCTATTTTGAGAAGGTTGAATGACTTAAATTCTATTCATTTAATTGTTAATTGTGCCTCTTTTGCCAAAAAATTAAAATGCATAGATGAGTTGATGTATTTATTTGATCCGTCGGGACTGACGGGGCTCGAACCCGCAGCTTCCGCCTTGACAGGGCGGTGCTCTGACCAATTGAACTACAATCCCAAGGGTATAAGGTATACCGCATCCATATTTTGAGGATTGAATTCAAACCTTTTTTAAATTTTCTTGTTGTAACAGAGACACGGGTTATATAGTGATATCAGTATGACTATACACGTTCTTTTTGGCGAGAGCGACACAAATTACATGACTAGTTATCCTTTCTTTAATTGCAAATCGATTGATTTTTGCGTTTCCTTAGACTTTATTTATATTGACAGATTTGACAGATACTGATATGAATCTAGATCATTATAGTATCTAGATCCGATTTTTTTGGAACAAAAAAATCGAGCAGGTAGATATATAGAAAAAATGGAATTCTTTTATTCCCACATATCGTACGTTCGGGAAGACAAAAATTTGCATCTCACGGTCTTTGAGCGAATTCTTGGGCCGAGCTGGATTTGAACCAGCGTAGACATATTGCCAACGAATTTACAGTCCGTCCCCATTAACCGCTCGGGCATCGACCCATGAAAAACCAATTCCATTTTCAATGTTAGGCTTATTGATAATGCATGCTCAACTTCCTTTTGTAGTGCCCTACCCCCAGGGGAAATCGAATCCCCGCTGCCTCCTTGAAAGAGAGATGTCCTAAACCGCTAGACGATGGGGGCGTACGTGTCCGACCGCCAGCATACTCTAAGCATAGTATTAACAGTTTTTCTAAATTGTCAATAGAGTCAATCGAATGTAAGAATATGATTCCCTACAAAGGATCCTTCCGCCCTGCATGATTCCTTAGAGTTGTTTGATTCGTCATTCCTATTTATGAATTCTTAATTCTAACCAACATTCCATTTGATTCGGTATATTATATAAAGCCATTATCATTATACATATTCTTTTTTTTTTATTAGTTATTAGAATATATTCTCATTTCAAAACGTAAAAATGAATACTAAATAGAAATTCAATAGGAAAGAAAAAAAAATAGTTTTGATTAAATATCTAGAAAAATTTTCTTACAAATAGAACTAAATATGAGGGGAAGGTTTGTGGAATGGTTTATACACCACACTTCGAAACAACTTTCAACTCTATTTTTCCACTTTATTGATTCATTCGTTTTTTTTCTGATGGGTCTCAAAAGAAAAAAACGAGGGTCGGCTTGGTTCATTGAAGTGATAGTTTAAAAAGATCAATAAATCATTAGCCGCTATGAATTTACTTTATTCTCTAGTATAGTCTATAATAACTTATTATATTATGCAATCTAGGGGGAGAGAGATATCTTATCCGCATCGGGATTCATTCAGGAATTCTGTTTAAAGGGCCCCCTTAACTCAGTGGTAGAGTAACGCCATGGTAAGGCGTAAGTCATCGGTTCAAATCCGATAGGGGGCTTTTTACCTTCTCTTTTTTTCATAAAACCCGAATTCATATTTGAACGTAGAATATGTTTATATTTGCTTCTTGCTATTTTTAAAGAAAAAAGGAAACAACTGTATAATATTATAATATATAAGCAAAATAAGTATAATACGTTTTAGTAGTTGAACATTTATTCATTATACTGAAAAATTTTTATAGAAGTCGTCTATTGAATCACTCAATATTCCTCAATTATTTCAACCGAGTCCATTAGAAATCCACAAATAAAAAGGGAAAAGTAAGCAGACCTGACCTATTGAATCAGGACTATATCCGCTATTCTGATAATCAAATTAGATCGAGATGAAATTGGAACGGTTGACCCCTATTTTTTTTTTCATTTAGATTGACGCATTTCATATTTTAGTTTCGACAATGTGATGGAAAATACATGCGAGAAAAAACTTGCATTTAGGGTTCTTTTATATTGTATTGAATTTCATTAAGTTAGAAGTTAGGGAAAAATAGTAATTCTTCATTTTTATGACTAAAAAAAGTAAATAGAAATATTTT